CTTCATTATTTTATTAATTTAATTCAATTTGAACAGATGTGGATTGATCTAGATATAATTATTGCACCTATTTCGTTCTTTATCCGAAATAAGTTTTTAAAACTAGATTTATAATTTATATATAATATATATTAATTTCAAATCAAATCCAAATTTTACCATGATTATCACCAACAAAACCAATCAATCAATAGTTTGGAGTTGTAGTTATTCACCAAGCAAGAGCCTCGCTCTTTTACATCAAAATGGAGTCTTATTAATTGGGAGTTGCTCTTAAATTAAGTATTTTTTATTTCAGGCAAATTCAAAATTGTTCGAGTCGTGTAATCATTAATTATTGACATTGGTAAACGCCCTAAAGCAATTTGATTATAATTCAATTCGTGACGATCATATGTGGAAAGTTCATATTCTTCAGTCATTGATAAACAATTTGTTGGACAATACTCAACGCAATTACCACAAAATATACAGATTCCGAAATCAATACTGTAATTAAGCAATCGTTTCTTTCTAATATCCGTTTCTAATTTCCAATCTACAACAGGTAGATCTATAGGACATACACGAACACATACTTCACAAGCAATGCATTTATCAAATTCAAAGTGTATTCGGCCGCGGAAACGCTCCGATGTAATCAATTTTTCGTAGGGATATTGAATAGTTACAGGTAAACGACTCGCATGTGATAAGGTAATCATGAAACCTTGGCCGATGTACCTTGCAGCTCGTACTGTTTGTTGACCATAATTCATGAAGTCGGTTACCATAGAGAACATATTGTGAATATCTATAAAAATTTTTATGCGTGTTTTGTTTCTTTCTCTTGTTCTTGTTTGAGACAAGTCGTGAAGATAGAATATCATATTATTTTACAGTGAAAGAAGTTGGGAAGAAGTTGTTAATAATAGATTGCCGAGAGATATAGGTAAAAGAAATTTCCACCCAAGATTTAAGAGTTGGTCCATTCTTAGCCTTGGTAAAGTCCATCTTGTTGTGATAGCAATGAATAAGAACAAATAAGTTTTAGCTAATGTAATAAAGATACCAATTATTGTTCCAAAGACTCTACCCGCTTTATTTATTTCAAAAAAAAAAGGAAGGGCTATGTACGGAAGAGAAAGATTCCAACCCCCCAAGTAAAGAACCGTTATAAATAATGAAGAAACTAGTAAATTCAGATATGAAGCAACGTAAAATAAACCAAATTTTATACCTGAATATTCGGTTTGATAACCTGCTACCAATTCTTCTTCTGCTTCTGGTAAATCAAAAGGTAATCTTTCACACTCGGCTAAGGACGAAATTATAAAAATGATAAACCCTATAGGTTGACGCCACAAATTCCACCCCCAAAAACCATATTTTGACTGCGCTTCGACAATATCAACTGTACTTGAACTGTTAGATAATTATAGTCGACGATAACATTACTGTTTACAACGCTATTACAGAACCGTACATGAGATTGTCACCTCATACGGCTCCTCAAAGGTCACAAATAAATCTAAGACCTGTTTGCTATTATTTATCTTGATATGTTTGTAGGATAGAATCCAAATCTATCACAAGGTCCCCAATTAGACAATGGAATTCTGTCTGCTATATATTATTTTTTATTATAAAGTGCTTCTGAATTGATCTTATCTTTTAAAAATTTAAAATTTTTTGTTGAGTAATAACTTAACCTTTAAATAAAAAGTTTTTTGTATAAATCTCAATAAATATTTCAACCTAGCATTTTTGATTACAAAAAAAAGGATACATTGCATTAGTTCAAGAAACATTACAAGAATTATATCTCTCTAAAAAAGATCTTTTTTGTAGTGCAATTTAATTCTTTCGAGTTTATTTTTTTGTTCCTATTCTCCTTTCTCAGAAAAAGGTACTTAAACAAAGCAAAGTAAAGGATTACTTCGTTCTTGATAGTTATTTACTTAATCGGTGGATAGGAACATACTCTGGATCGGAATCGTAGGGAGTACTCCTTCATCATTTCTACCAACATAAAGCCCCAATTATAATCCCTTTTATGCTATGCAGTATGTACATAAAAATCCTGTTGAATAACTTACATAATCTCTATTACGAATCCTTTGTGTACCTTGGTGTTCCTAACTATCCACTATTTTTGGTCAAAAGGACCCCGCTCATTAGGGTAATACATGTATATGTTAATAACTAGTAAAACCCCTAGATAGTTGCTCCTTTTGAACCCGCTTCAAGTTATGATGACTAATCACTCAATCTTGGGGTAAATAGTATATAATGCTTATGTTTACTTTCACTTAACTCTTGTACATAGAAAATGAGACTGAATACTTTTACTGCAAAGTAATAAGCTGTTTTTTTCACTCATATAACTATCTGGTTTAGTTCATCAACCCGAATGATTAATAAAAAATAAAATATAGATTCAACTCATGAAAATTCTTTCCTATAAATAAAAGAAATAAGAAATAGAGTAAATTTTATGTCTCAACGAATCACACGTAGAGATATTGATAACACACATAGAGTTAATGGTATTTCATAACTAATTGATTGAGCAGCAGCCCGTAAACCACCTAAAAAAGAATATTTATTATTTGATCCATAACCTGACATAAGAAGGCCCACGGGAGCAATACTTGAAATGGCAATCCATAAAAAAACACCAATACTGACATCGGCTAGAACAAGGCGATATCCAAAAGGAATTACTAAATAACTTAGTAGAATTGATGTGACTGCTATGGATGGTCCGATACTGAATAAACGAGTATCTCCTCTTGATGGAAGAAGATTCTCTTTGAAAAGTAATTTTGTACCATCTGCTAAAGCTTGAAGAATTCCTAAAGGCCCGGCGTATTCGGGGCCAATACGTTGTTGTATCCCCGCAGATATTTCTCTTTCTAACCAAACAATTACTAGTACACCTATTGTGATTCCTAATATAGGAGTAAAAATAGGGACAAGTATCCATATGATCTCATATACCTCTTTTAAGGATTCCAATCTAAAAAAAGAATTGATAGCTTGTACTTCTGTTGTATCTATTATCATTTTAACGATCAACTTCTCCCATAATGATATCTATGCTACCTAGTATTGTCATAATATCAGCCAATTTCATTCTTTTAACTAATTGAGGGAGGATTTGCAAATTGATAAAACCCGGTGGTCGTATTTTCCATCTCCAAGGAAAAACACCCTTATCTCCTATCAGAAAAATTCCTAATTCTCCTTTTGGGGCTTCAACTCTCACATAAAGTTCTTGCTTTGACAATTCAAAAGTAGGAGAAGGTTTTTTACTGATAAATCGATAGTCAAAATCATTCCATTCGGGATCCCATACTTTATCAAAGCGCCGGATTTCTAAATTCTCATAGGGCCCCCCCGTAATTCCTTCTAAAGCCTGTTGAATAATTTTTATTGATTCTGTCATTTCACTGACTCGTACTAAATAACGAGCTAATGAATCCCCTTCCTTTTGCCATTGAACTCCCCAATCAAATTCATCATAAGACTCATAATGATCAACCTTCCGAAGATCCCATTGTATTCCGGAAGCTCGTAGCATTGGTCCCGATAAACCCCAATTTATTGCCTCCTCTCCGCCAATAATGCCTACTCCCTCAACTCGCTCTAAAAAAATAGGATTCCGTGTAATAAGCCTTTGATATTCAGTAACTCTTGTTAAAAAATAATTACAAAAATCCAAACATTTATCTATCCAGCCATGAGGTAAATCAGCAGCGACTCCTCCAATACGAAAATAATTATGCATCATTCGCATACCGGTAGCAGCTTCGAATAGGTCATATATCAATTCTCTTTCTCGAAAAATATAGAAGAAGGGGGTCTGTGCGCCAATATCTGCCATAAAAGGGCCAAGCCATAACAAATGCGAAGCTATACGACTTAACTCTAACAGAATGACTCTGATATAGCTGGCCCTTTTAGGCACTTGAATATTGCCTAACTGCTCTGGGGCATTTACAGTTATTGCTTCAGTGAACATAGTAGCTAAATAATCCCAACGTGTTACATAAGGTAAATATTGTATAATTGTTCGGTTTTCCGCAATTTTTTCCATCCCTCTATGTAAATAACCCAATATTGGTTCACAGTCAATAACATCTTCACCATCTAGAGTAACAATGAGTCGAAGAACACCGTGCATTGATGGGTGCTGAGGACCCATATTGACTATCATAAGGTCATTTCGTGTAGCTGGTGCAGTCATAGGTTTTTTCCCGATTCATTCTTCCATGAATTGCTGAAAGCGAAAAGAGGTTCATCAAAATTTAAGCGAAAATTAAAAAAGACTCTTCAAATTAATGATTTTTTGTTTCTCGAATCTTCAACCGGCCGATTAATTCTTTATAACGTACTCTATTTTTTTTTGACAAATAGGCGAGCAGCCGTTGACGTTTTCCTAGAATTTTACGCAGACCTCTCTGAGATAAATAGTCTTTTTTGTGCAATTCCAAATGTGAAGTAAGTCTACGTATCCTATTGGTGAAACTCACTACTTGAAATTCAACAGACCCCTTGTTGTCTTCGTTTTCCTCTTTCAAAATAATTGCACTGAGTGGATTTTTTATCATAAAAAAGCTCCTTCTACCCTTTAATTTACATATAAATATATTTTATTTTATCGATCAGTAATAATTAATATACACAAGAACTTTAATTTATTTAAATTTATTTATGGACTTCCAATTTCATTAATCAAATTTGAATTTGAGTTGGACAGGGATAAAAAAGGAGATGGTACGTTTTTACACTCACAACGTCAAAAAATTTAGACCTAAAATTCGGAATATTCCGTAGATTCTTTTATTTTCTAGATTTTATCCAAACAAGTTGATACATCATTGATTTTGTATTAAATAAAAAAGATCTATATTAGACTGGGACGTAAGACAGGGCATATGTTCATCTGTTTGCTTTTCTATATGGTACAGAATAGATAGGAAAAATGTACCATCAACCTATTTTGAATTGTGGATATATTCTTAACATACTAAAATGGCTTCCATTATTGGTATTAAACCAATATCTATTCATACAAGCTAAGTCTTCTAATCGATAATTAGGCCAAAGAAATAACTTTAATTTAATTAATTCGTTTTTATCTCTATCAAGATGTTTTTTTTGATCCAAAAAAAGATTCCTGCTTTTTATGTTCTTATTGTTATAAAATACTGTATTTTTATCCACACTATTTAAATTCTTTGAGTTGAAAGAAATTAGAATTCTCAATTCTCTACGACGTCTAGACAATAAAATCTTTTCAGGAACGATAAAATCATAATGTTTTTTGTCTCTCTTTCGAATTATTATTTGATATCTTGGGATAGATTCATCCAATTTTTTTTTATTGATATATCTTTGTTCTCGATATCTTTGAGGAGTTTGATACTTACTCTTATGAACCGACGATATACCTACGATTTGATACATAATAAAGTATCCGTCGTTTTTTACAGACAAACGGATGGGGTCGATAAAAAATATCCCCTTTTTATTCAATTCTATAGGAGTTAATTTTTTTCGAATCACCATTATATCCAGATTTAATTCTTTCCTTTGAATAGACGATATAGTAGTATCTCTTGGATTTCTCAGTCCAAGCAAGTAACAATATATCTTGATATTATTGATCATTCTTTCAGTTAAATTCGTAATTAAACCATCGTCTATTATCCATTGAAAAAGCAAATAGTGTTTCCGTAAGAAAATTATTTCTGGTCTCATCTTATTCCGGATCTTATATTTTTTTTTCATTTTATCTTGGTTTTGTGCATATGATCTAAGGCCTCTTCGTCCTGCGGGTTCTTTTTCTTCTTGATTTCGATTCATTAATTCAGAATATCCTTTTCCATTTGATGGTCTAAAAAAATTACATTTTTTCTTTTCGTTGATGTTTTTCTTTTTATTTAAATTTAAAAGAAGTAATTTGCTTGGTATAATCCATGGTTTTGTTTTGTATACATTATAAAGTGGCACAAATTCTGGGAAAAACGTAAGTTTTAGATTTGTCGATATTGGGTTTAGGATTTCTTCATTCATTTCCATCCAATCAAAAAAAAGTTTCTTGTCATTGATTGGATTTATTTTTAAATCTTGATGAATCGTCAGATAAAAAATAGAGTTTTTATCCATTTTATCAATTTTTTGGTAATTCTTACTTCCAAGCTTAGTATTTATATTACTGTTATAATCCATTTTGGTCCAGGTCTCAATATCTATTTTTTGTCTTATAAAAAAATTTAGAATTGTCCAATCAAAATATTTTCTATCTGGATTTTTTTGCATATACATAATATCATCCTTTTCTAGATAATGATTGATAGAAATTTCCTCCAGGTTTTCAAATAAATTTTGTTTAGAATTGTTGTAATTAAAAGTAAATTTTCGGTTGTTTTTTAATTCTGATGGTGATACATAAATAATATATGAGGACTTCTTAATTTCAGAATTAATAGATTTATATGATAAAAGATCATATATATAGTATTTTGGAAAATTATCTTTTTGGTTTGGTAATGGATATACTTTAAAATTATCTTTTTGGTTTGGTAATGGATATACTTTAAAATACTTTTGTTTTTTGTGATAAAGTAATCGGTCTTTTTCATATGAATTCCATTTTGTTAAATCTTTATTTGGAGTCATACCACCTTCTTTTATTGTAATTCGCCATTTTTTTGGTATTAATCCAGACCATCTAATCTGAGATAAATTGTATTGATAATGACCTCTTAACCAGCTTTTCCATTGATTCGTTTCAGAACTTGAAAGTTTCGTATGTCTTAATTCGGAATTAAAAATTCCTTGTGTTACAAAATAATTTTTTATTGCAGTCTTAAGAAAAAAGGGAGCTCCATAATACTCAAAAATAGATCTTAACTTATACAAATTAATAACTTTGGTTTGTGATAATTTGTAAAATACATATGCTTGTGATAAGGAGGATAAGTCAAAAAAAAGACGTGAATTTCTATTACTATTTTTAATATTGTAAAGTGCATTTTTTAGAGTCGAAATAGAGTTAATTTCTTTTTTTTTTTTTTCTTGGTTTGTTTTATTATTGTAAATGTATTTATCAAAACGAAAATTTCTTGATTCAAGAAGGAGTTGTGTAGGAATTCTGGCAATATGAATGATACATAGAAAGATATCGATGTATATTCTTTTAATGAAAATTTTTATAAACAAATCTAATTTATAGATTAATCGAGTGCTTCTTCTTTTTATTTTTAAGATTTTAAATTTTTTTTTTTGTGGTTTTTCTTTTCCATTAAAACTTGTTTTGTTAGGACTACTTCTTTTCTTGGCGTTACCGTTTTTTTCTTTCATAAGACTCTTTGTTTTCTTTCTGATTGTGCTTGTTCTATCAGTCAGATTTTTAATTTTTTTTTCTCTCAGTGAAAAATTTGTATTATCTGTAGGTTTAATTTTTCTAAAGGAGTCGTGAATTATCTGATTCCTAATTATAGAATTTTT